GGATTAGTCCGAGTGGAGAGAAAAAAAAAAAGGATTGAACTGAAAATCTTTTCTGGAGATATCCATTTTCCTGGAGAGACAGATAAGATATCCCGACACAGTGGCATCTTGATACCCCCAGGAACAGGAAAAACAAATTCTAAGGAATCCAAAAAATGGAAAAATTGGATCTATGTCCAACGGATCACACCTACTAAGAAAAAGTATTTTGTTTTAGTTCGACCCGTAGTGACATATGAAGTATTGGACGGTATAAATTTAGCAACACTCTTCCCCCCGGATCTGTTACAAGAAAGGGATAATATGCAACTTCGAGTTGTCAATTATATTGTTTACAGAAATGGCAAACCAATTCGGGGAATTTCTGATACAAGTATTCAATTAGTTCGGACTTGTTTAATTTTGAATTGGGACCAAGACAAAAAAAGTTCTTCTATCGAAGAGGCTCATACTTCCTTTGTTGAAGTAAGTACAAATGGTCTGATTCGAGATTTCCTAAGAATTGACTTAGTGAAATTCCCTATTTCGTATCTCAGAAAAAGGAATGATCCCTCAGGCTCAGGATTGATCTCAGATTCAGATAATGTGTCAGATCACACCAATAGCAATCCCTTTTATTCCAAGACAAAAATTCAACAATTACTTAGCCAAAATCAAGGAACTATTCGCACGTTGTTAAATAAAAATAAGGAATGTCCATCTTTGATAATTTTGTCATCATCTAATTGTTTCCGAATGGGTCCATTCAACGCTGGAAAATATCACAATGTGATAAAAGAATCAATTAAAAAAGATCCTATAATTAAAATTAGGAATTCGATTGGCCCTTTAGGAACAGTCCTTCAATTTGTGAATTTTTATTCATTTTACTATTTAATAACTCATAATCCTATTTTGGTAACTAAATATTTGCAACTTGAAAATTTAAAACAGACTTTTCAAGTAATTAACTATTATTTAATGGATGAAAATGGGAGAATTTTGAATCCCGATTCATGCAGTAACATCGTTTTGAATTCATTCAATTTGAATTGGTATTTTCTCCATCATAATTATTATCATAATTATTTTGAAGAAAGATCCACAATAATTAGTCTTGGACAGTTTATTTGTGAAAATGTATGTATATCCAAAAACGGACCCCATCTCAAATCGGGTCAAGTTTTGATTGTTCAAGTTGACTCTGTAGTAATAAGATACGCCAAGCCTTATTTGGCCACTCCAGGAGCAACTGTTCATGGTCATTATGGAGAAATCCTTTACGAAGGAGATACATTAGTTACATTTATATATGAAAAATCGAGATCCGGTGATATAACGCAGGGTCTTCCAAAAGTGGAACAAGTGTTAGAAGTGCGTTCAATTGATTCAATATCGATGAACCTAGAAAAAAGAATTGAGGGTTGGAACGAGCATATAAAAAAAATTCTTGGAATTCCTTGGGGATTCTTGATTGGGGCTGAACTAACTATAGTGCAAAGTCGTATATCTTTGGTTAATAAGATCCAAAAGGTTTATCGATCCCAGGGGGTGCAAATCCATAATAGGCACATAGAAATTATTGTACGCCAAATAACATCAAAGGTGTTGGTTTCAGAGGATGGAATGTCTAATGTTTTTTTACCTGGAGAACTAATTGGATTGTTGCGAGCGGCGCGAACGGGGCGCGCTTTGGAAGAATCGATCTGTTACCGCGCCATCCTATTGGGAATAACAAGGGCATCTTTGAATACTCAAAGTTTCATATCTGAAGCGAGTTTTCAAGAAACTGCTCGGGTTTTAGCCAAAGCTGCTCTCCGGGGCCGTATCGATTGGTTGAAAGGCCTAAAAGAGAACGTTGTTATAGGAGGGATGATACCCGTTGGTACCGGATTCAAAGGATTAGTGCATCGTTCAAGGCAACATAAGAACATTCCTTTGAAAACCAAAAAGAAGCATTTTTTCGAGGGGGAAATCGGAGATATTTTGTTCCACCACAGAGAATTATTTGATTCTTCCATTTCAAAGAAGTTTCATGATACATCAGAACAATCATTTCGAGGATTTAATGATTCCTAAAAGTGGATTCATACTTTTTTTTTTAATTAAAATTCAAAAAACTCTTTATTTATGGTCATTTTTTTGGGTAATCGAAAAAAAGATAATAACGAATAGAGGGTAGGGGTTTGGATTGTGTATCGACATCCACATGGCCAATCTCCGGTAGAAGAAAAGGTTCCATCGGAACAATTATTTAGTTCAGGGCAACCTCGTCGCTTTTTTTTTTTTTMAAAAAAAAAAGCGGAAGTGGGGGGGAGAAATGACAAGAAGGTATTGGAATATCAATTTGGAAGAGATGATGGAAGCGGGAGTTCATTTTGGTCATGGTACTAGGAAATGGAATCCTAGGATGGCACCTTATATTTCTGCCAAGCGTAAAGGTATTCATATTACAAATCTTACTAAAACTGCTCGTTTTTTATCAGAAGCTTGTGATTTAGTTTTTGATGCAGCAAGTAGG